AGGGTTAGGTGAAAATGTTTTATTTGATTTGGGAAATCCTAATTTGGACCAATAATTTTCTGAGCTAAAGAAAACCCATACAAGGATTATATATAGAATATATATAATAAAATACAAAAATTCTATATCCAAAATTCTATACATATAGAAATAATAATGTATATAATAGAAATTCCAAATATCAAAAATCCTACTAAAAGAGATAGACTAATCTAAAATAGACGAATCCAATTCAAAAATAAAAAATAAATGGAATAGATATAAATAGTATGGTTCATTCATAAAAAAACTTCTATGAAATTATTTCTGTACTATTCCATTATTTATATTGACTTGACAATTCCAAAAAAGGGATCATACTATGATCATAGTCTGATGACGGTCGGGCAAGTATGCCCCCATCGTCTAGCGGTTTAGGACATCTCTCTTTCAAGGAGGCAGCGGGGATTCGACTTCCCCTGGGGGTAGGGTATTACGAAAGGAAGTTGATCATAAATTCTCAATTCTCAATAATCCTAGAATGGATTCTTCCTGGGTCGATGCCCGAGCGGTTAATGGGGACGGACTGTAAATTCGTTGACGATATGTCTACGCTGGTTCAAATCCAGCTCGGCCCAATAATTCGCCGCTCCATGAGTATGATATAACCAATTTCTCCTCCCTAAATGTCTGATATGGGATATCAGATAGAATAATAAAGTTTTTTCTCTATCTCATCTTTCTTTTCCAACCCATTCTGATCTGAGCTTTTTAAGGATTTGGATTCATGATTCCTAAGTATCATGAAAGGGGTAACAAAAAATTTGATTGAAAGATTCATGATCAACTTTCTAGTAACAAAATAAGTACAAGATTACTAGTAATCCATGTCACTCTCACTAGAATCCATATTTATGTGGATATGATATCAGTATATCATTTCCAATACGACAAAAATGGGACGGAATGAAACCGACCAAACTGTACACTTCACTGGGATTGTAGTTCAATTGGTCAGAGCACCGCCCTGTCAAGGCGGAAGCTGCGGGTTCGAGTCCCGTCAGTCCCGAACTAGGATCCGATGAATTGAGAAATTCATCTTTCCTTTTTCAGGGAAAATAAAAAGATGTAGGAAGCAAAATCGAATTCACAGCGAGTACCTTTATTTCTTTTGTTTTTCTTTCGCATTTCTTATCCACATCCGAGAAATCCAGGAATTTCTCTATATTCTACTAATATAGTACTGATTAATAATATAGTACTTATTAAGGATTGAGAAAAAAGAGAGATAAATGCAATTAAAGTACTCATATTTATATTGATCTCAACCAGTATTACATATAATATATGTATTTCTTTTTGGAAATCATTTCTTTCATTCCAATTGTACACTGAATTTTCGATGTATAGACATCAGTATGAATCCAAGGGTTGAGGATCCTAAGAAAATCAAAATCAAAGAGTGCCCCTTTTCGTTTTATTTTAGTAAATTAATTGAAATATTATATTCTTTATACCTTGATCCATATTTATTATATTTCTTCGTGTTCCAAATTAAATCAAAACTTAGTTTCGAATTAACTTAACACCTCATTTTTTCTATTTCACTTTTTTTTATTGTTTGGATCCATAGGCAATAGAACACCGATATCTCATCCGATAATTGGATAGGATAATTGTATATCCTATTTCCTAAGTAGTATAAGATGAAAATAGTAATATTCAAATGGAATTCTATAAAATGTTAATTTTGTTATAGAAAATACAAAATAAAGAGTGGAAAAGGATGAGAAATTCAATAGGATTCTTTATTGGATCCGGAATCCAGATGGATAAAGGATTTTTCTATGTTATATTATTTAATTCTCGACGATGAATCCATTTGATAGATCAGATATTGTTATTCATAATATCGATTCGATTCTGCATCATTAGGATAGAATTCATTCTATTGCATTTTTAGGAATGAAATCTATCATCTCTATGGGATTAGATCCCGAGTTATTGCGAAGCAAAAAAAAACAATGAGATTATGGAAGTAAATATTCTCGCATTTATTGCTACTGCACTCTTTATTCTAGTTCCTACTGCCTTTTTACTTATCATCTACGTAAAAACAGTCAGTCAAAATAATTAATTTGACTTAGTTCTTATCAATGATTGAAGAACTGAAAGGGATTCCAATTTCGAAGAAAATAATCGGACCGAAATCAACATTATCTTATCTAAGATAGTATGATAAAAAGAACTAATAGAAAACTATATTTTGGAATTATCCTATTCGAATTTTTTAAATAGGAAAATAATTCGATTAGAAAACAATTCTATTATATTGAATTATTCTAGAATAATTCAATATAATAGAATATAATAAAAGATTTTATATTAAAAAATATTAAATATAGTAGTTCAATTGGATAAAAAGAACTAAAAAGAAAATAAATCTCTCTACCATACTATCTAGGTATACAGTTGTATACAGATATAGGTTTGATATTGATATGGATCAATTTACAATATATAGTACATATATATCATATATTTTGTATATGGAAACCGTGCTTTAATTATGTAAACAGGACTCCGATTCGATTTTTCGCTACATCCATTTGTATGAATTTCGATCAATCAAAAACAAAGATAATCGAGGGTCAACTGTTCTATTCGAATCAAATTCCTAAGTTTCTTAGCTTCGAATTTTAAGAAATCCATATAATAATATGGATCCTGGGATCTATCGAAACTATTATATTAATATATAATAAGATAAATTCGAAAATGAAAATGGAATAAAAAAAAATAGAAATAAGAGAAATTAGAAAAATACAATGAAGGGCACAAAACCAAAGAATTCGATTCGAATTCTAACGAAGTTATTGATTGAGCCATTAACAGATGATCTGCGGAGCTCCATGATAACTTCTTCAAATTTGGAAAAGAAGGAGTAGACCCATTGATGCATCGCGACATCAAATGAATCGATAAAGCATAAATGAATCGATAAAGTATAAATCAAATTTCTAGGAGTCCGTTAGTTATATGCGCGATATATGGATCACTGAACGTAAGCAAAATCTTATTTTCTTTTTGTGTGGAACTTCTTTGAATAACCAAGACATTAGTAATTTTCAGTAGAAAGTATATATCGTCATATACATATACATATAATGGCAGAACCCCTTTTTCTTAGAACAGGAGAGAGAGAATCAAACTAAAGAAAGAAAATGGGGACTGATTGTTTCTCACTGGAATATCTATAATTCGAATTTTGGGAAGAATGCATTTCGAAACTCAAAATATTCTATTTTGGAAGAATTTCGTTGGACTTAGAAAAAAATCCTATCATACGTATCCCATTGACTTGAGTTTCGAAATACAACTATCAGAATAATTCCTAATTTGATTTTAAAACACCTCGAAAAGGATCAATTAAAGAATTCATTTGATTACTGTACCCTTAAAGTCCACTCCTCCCCCATACTACGAGTGAAAGGGAAAATGTAAAGACTACCATTAAAGCAGCCCAAGCGAGACTTACTATATCCATGTAAATTATGTCCCCGTTATGAAATGAAGGAATCATTCTATCATTGATCGCCAATCATAGTGGAACCAATGGTGCGGAGTCCAAATGGGATTTGGACTTAAGCCCATTATTGATGAAGCAATTCCGCTTGTAACAAATTCCTATATTTATAGTATCCATATCTATAGTATAGTAACTCTGATAGAATTGGAAAGCATTAAATGCAAATACAATACACATTCTTAGGAAATAGCAATGGAATATCCCTACCTAATAGAAGTATCTTCAGGTCCCTTTCAAAACTAGGAAAGGGATTTTGTGTCGGCCTAGTCAATCGAATCCTAGACTGAGTATTCAATGAACACTACCTTAGTAGCGTAAGGTAAGATAATTAGGAAGACTTGATATTTTATAACTCTTTTTTTAAGGGAAAATTAGGAATCGAGATTTATGATCGAAATAGAACTTGATGAATTCTTGGCCAACAGGAGGAAAGACGGGGGACTAGTAAATCTTGTCGATATCATAAACTTTCAAAAAAAGGGATTTCTGGTGTGTCCAAAACCGATACTGGTAGGCATAAAATAAGTCTCATTTTTCAAGTTCAAGGCCGCTTTCAGCCATTTATTTGATTTATCGATTCAATCATAAGAGTTGGCTATGAAAGTAAGAAAGCAGACATCCTAAGTCTAAGTCTTTTATTGAGGCGACACCCAGATTTGAACTGGGGATAAAGGATTTGCAGTCCCCCGCCTTACCACTTGGCCATGTCGCCAAAACAAAATGGATATAAATATCCCATATGCTTTACTTATTCCTAATTTAGAAGGACCGGTTTTGAAATTTCTATCTCCAATTTTCTTTAATGACATAAGAAAAAAAAATAATTTACAACCAATGATCAATTATTTTCAATAATCAATCTTTTTGCAATTATAACAACAATTATGTATATATGTAAACCCTAGAACAGAAATTACGCATACGAGGCAGGTATTTTATCCACATATTTTTCTATAGAGAATTGTTGTACTTTAATTCTTCATTGAATAGGAAAGATACATTATGATATAACACGACCCGTGTTGCTCCTACCATAAAGTTCGAATATACAGATAACTATATTAGTATGTACTTGATAAATAGAATTCCTATTACTTGCTTCAACTATATTCTAGGAATTCTACTACCAAAAGAAAAGGAATCCACAAATCTTTTTTTGAATATTAAGTGTTCAAAAAATAAAAGTAAATTCTATACTGCTCCTAATTGTATTATTTTCTGTTTATCCCATTCGCATAGAGTGGATTAAATCCTGAATCTTTTTTTTTTTGGTAACCAACCTGATTGTAATATCATAGTAATATCATAATAGGTAGAAATTGGATTCATTTTGCGATTTCCATAGCATAAGTCTAAGTGACATAATTTTCTTTCTAGGAGTGCTTTATCAATCCATTTCCATTTGTATTTGTCGCAAATTCGAATTTCTAGCGAAAATTCTCTTTATTATTCCGTTTCTGTTCATAGGTATGAAGTCCATAAATATGGATGAGGTTGGCTAAAATTTCATGTGATTCAGTAAACAGAATATATATTCCATCATTGCTAGATCGGTTCGATGAAGGATGAGCCAATAATGGGATTTTTTCGATAAACAGGAAATTTAAGATTAAGATGCTCCATGATGGAAATGAGGAAATATCCACAATACCTGAATTTAGCCAGATACAATTTGAAGGATTTTGTAGGTTCATTAATCAGGGCTTGATCGAAGAGTTTCATAAATTTCCAAAAATAGAAGATACAGATCAGAAAATGGAATTTCAATTATTTGGGGAAACATATCAATTGGTAGAACCCTTGATAAAAGAAAGAGATGCTGTGTATGAATCACTCACATATTCTTCTGAATTATATGTACCCGCAGGATTAATTTGGAAAACGAGTGGAGATATGCAAAAACAAACCGTATTTATTGGAACCATTCCTTTAATGAATTCTCTGGGAACCTTTATAGTAAATGGAATTTACCGAATTGTGATCAATCAAATATTGCAAAGCCCGGGTATTTACTACCGTTCAGAATTGGACCATAACGAAATTTCCATTTATACCAGCACTATAATATCAGATTGGGGGGGAAGATTAGAATTTGAAATTGATAGAAAAGCACGTATATGGGCCCGTGTGAGTAGGAAACAAAAAATCTCTATTTTAGTTCTATTATCAGCTATGGGTTCGAATCTAAGAGAAATTCTAGATAATGTTTGTTACCCTGAAATTTTTTTATCTTTTCCAAATGATAAGGAGCAAAAAAACATTGAATCAAAAGAAAATGCCATTTTAGAGTTTTATCAGCAATTTGCTTGTGTAGGTGGTGACTTGGTATTTTCTGAGTCCTTATGTAAGGAATTGCAAGACAAATTTTTTCAACAAAGATGTGAATTAGGAAGGATTGGTCGACGAAATATGAATCGAAGACTCAATCTTGATATACCTCAGAACAATACGTTTTTGTTACCACGAGATGTATTGGCTGCTGCTGATCATTTGATCGAAATGAAATTTGGAATGGGTATACCTGACGATATGAATCATTTGAAAAATAAGCGTATTCGCTCTGTAGCAGATCTCTTACAGGATCAATTTGGATTGGCTCTTGTTCGTTTAGAACATGCGGTTCGAGGAACTATATCTGGGGCAATTCGGCATAAAATTCGGCATAAATTGATACTGACTCCTCAAAATTTAGTAACTTCAACTTCATTAACAACCACTTATGAATCTTTTTTTGGTCTACACCCCTTATCTCAAGTTTTTGATCAAACTAATCCATTAACACAAACCTTTCATGGGCGAAAATTCAGTTATTTGGGTCCTGGAGGATTGACAGGACGAACTGCCAGTTTTCGGGTACGAGATATTCATCCTAGTCACTATGGACGTATTTGTCCAATTGACACATCTGAGGGAATCAATGTTGGACTTATGGGATCTTTAGCTATTCATGCGAGGGTTGGTGATTGGGGATCTATAGAGAGTCCGTTTTATGAAATATCTGAAGAATCAAAAGAAGGGCAGATGCTTTATTTATCACCAAGTAGAGATGAATATTATATGATAGCAACAGGAAATTCCTTAGCCTTGGATTGGGGTATTCAGGAAGAACAAGTTGTTCCAGCTCGATACTGTCAAGAATTCCTGACCATTGCATGGGAACAGATTCATCTTCGAAGCATTTTTCCTTGGCAATATTTTTCTATTGGGGCCTCCCTCATTCCTTTTATCGAGCATAATGATGCAAACCGGGCTTTAATGAGCTCTAATATGCAACGTCAAGCAGTTCCGCTTTCTCGGTCCGAGAAGTGCATTGTTGGAACTGGGCTGGAAGGCCAGGTAGCCCTAGATTCGGATGTTTCGGCTATAGCTGAACACGCAGGAAAGATCGTTTATACTGATACTGACAAGATAATTCTATCAAATAATGGAAAGACTATAAGCATTCCATTAGTTATATATCAACGTTCCAACAAAAATACTTGTATGCACCAAAAACCTCAGGTTCCACGGGGTAAATACATTAAAAAAGGCCAAATTTTAGCAGATGGTCTGGCTACCGTTGGTGGAGAACTCGCTTTGGGAAAAAATGTATTAATAGCTTATATGCCATGGGAAGGCTACAATTTTGAAGATGCGGTACTTATTAGTGAACGTCTAGTATATAATGAGATTTATACTTCTTTTCACATACGGAAGTATGAAATTGAGACTCATATGACAAGTCAAGGTCCTGAAAGAATCACTAAGGAAATACCCCATTTAGGGGATCATTTACTCCGCAATTTAGACAGAAATGGAATTGTGATGCTGGGAGCTTGGGTAGAAAGGGGTGATATTTTAGTAGGCAAATTAACACCTCAGGAAACGAGCGAATTATCCTATGCTCCGGAGGATAGATTATTACGAGCCATACTTGGCATTCAGGTATCCGTTACGAAAGAAACTTGCTTAAAATTACCTATAGGTGGAAGGGGCCGAGTTATTGATGTGCGATGGATACAGAAACAAGGGGGTTCTAGCTATAATCCTGAAATGATTCGTATATATATTTTACAAAAACGCGAAATCAAAGTGGGTGATAAAGTAGCTGGAAGGCATGGGAATAAAGGTATTATTTCCAAAGTTTTGCCTAGACAAGATATGCCCTATTTGCAAGACGGAACACCGCTTGATATGATCTTCAACCCATTAGGAGTACCCTCACGAATGAACGTGGGACAGATATTTGAATGCTCACTGGGGTTAGCGGGGGATCTACTAAACAGACATTATAGAATAGCGCCCTTTGATGAGAGATACGAAGAAGAGGCTTCAAGAAAACTAGTGTTTTCTGAATTATATGAGGCCAGTAAGCAAACAAGTAATCCATGGGTATTTGAACCCGAGTATCCAGGAAAAAGTAGAATATTTGATGGAAGAACGGGGAATCCTTTCGAACAGCCTGTTCTAATAGGAAAGTCTTATATCCTTAAATTAATTCATCAAGTTGATGATAAAATCCATGGGCGTTCCAGTGGGCCTTACGCCCTTGTTACGCAACAACCCGTTAGAGGAAGGGCCAAGCATGGGGGGCAACGAGTGGGAGAAATGGAAGTTTGGGCTTTAGAGGGCTTTGGTGTTGCTCATATTTTACAAGAGATGCTTACTTATAAATCGGATCATATTAGAGCTCGCCAAGAAATACTTGGTATTACGATTGTTGGAGGAATAATACCTAGCCCCGAGGATGTTCCAGAATCCTTTCACTTGCTCGTTCGAGAATTACGATCTTTAGCTCTGGAACTGAACCATTTCCTTCTATCTGAGAAGAACTTCCAGATTAATAGGAAGGAAGCTTGATCTGAATGAATCATAACTTCTATTCTATGATCGATCGGTATAAACATCAACAACTTCGAATTGGACCCGTTTCTCCTGAACAAATAAGTTCTTGGGCCAACAAAATTCTACCTAACGGGGAAGTTGTTGGAGAGGTGAGAAAACCCCATACTTTTCATTACAAAACCAATAAAGCGGAAAAAGATGGCTTGTTTTGTGAAAGAATCTTTGGACCTATAAAAAGTGGAATTTGCACTTGTGGAAATTATCGGGCTGAAAGGAAAGACACGAAATTTTGTGAACAATGCGGGGTCGAATTTGTTGATTCTCGGATACGAAGATATCAAATGGGATACATTAAACTCGCATGTCCGGTGACTCATGTGTGGTATTTGAAACGTCTTCCTAGTTATATCGCGAATCTTTTAGATAAACCCCTTAAGGAATTAGAGGGCCTAGTATACTGCGATGTGTGATTTGATCGAAATTTGGATTTTACAGATTCGTGCTGATAAACTGTCATCCCATTCAATCTAATTGGGGTGCCCCCGGCTCTGACATGTATCTTGGGGGGAGTAACATGAAGCTCAGAATTTTGGATGTATTCAATACTTCCAAACGAAAAAAGGGGGAATTGATCCATGGTCGATTCAATAATAGATAAATAGGAATTGCTAGATATACCTCGTAAAAAAAATTCTGTGGAATTCGCCTTTTTTAGAGAAGGATTCCCTTCTCAAGTAAGCAAATAGAATAGGGCATGGTTACAGGAGTATATCCATCGCATATATGCTTCAAGGAACATCATGGTATAACCAGCGAGGTGAGTGGAATAGGGACCTAAAAGATCGAATGGAACAATCAATATATAGACAAGGAAATCCCTTACGAATTCCAAAGTATTCTCCTTTAAGAGAATTCATTATTCGAGGGGAAGTAGACTACTCAATAATTTCCCATTTCATTTATGTTGTAATTGAAGAAGTGATTCATAAAGTGAAAGTCAAAGTGAAAAGAAATCCATATATAAAAAGAAATCCATATATGGCCTCACTGGAAACTTGAGTAAGGAGTAGCTTTTTGTGGGGTTTTTCGAATCGAAAAAATTTGAAATAAAAAAAAGAATTTCTTTCTTTTCTTTATTTGTTGTAACTACTTGAGCCGGATGAGAAGAAACCCTCATGTCCGGTTTTTAAGGGGGGGATCCTATAGGAACCTATCTCGATTTTTCTTTTGCTAGGTCCATAACTAAAAAACCAACTTTCTTACGATTACGAGGTTTATTGGAATATGAAATCCAATCTTGGAAATACAGCATCCCACTTTTTTTTACTACCAAAGGCTTTGCGACATTTCGAAATCGAGAAATCTCGACCGGGGCGGGTGCTATCAGAGAGCAGTTAGCCGATTCGGATTTGCAAATTATTATGGATAATTCATTGGTAGAGTGGAAGGAATTAGTCGAGGAGAAATCGACTGGGAATGAGTGGGAAGATAGAAAAATTAGAAGAAGAAAGGATTTTTTGCTTAGACGTATGCAATTAGCTAAGCATTTTATTCAAACAAATGTAGAACCAGAATGGATGGTTTTGTGTCTATTACCAGTTCTTCCCCCTGAGTTAAGACCCATCATTCAGATAGATGGGGGTAAACTAATGAGTTCGGATATTAATGAACTCTATAGAAGAGTTATTTTCCGGAATAATACCCTTACTTCTTACTTAAGAAGAAGTCGATTTACACCAGGGGAATTAATAATGTCTCAGGAAAAACTAGTTCAAGAAGCCGTGGATACTCTTCTTGATAATGGGACTCGTGGACAACCAATGAGGGACGGTCATAATAAAGTTTACAAGTCCTTTTCCGATATAATTGAAGGTAAAGAGGGAAGATTTCGTGAGACTTTGCTCGGTAAACGAGTCGATTATTCGGGGCGCTCTGTCATTGTCGTGGGCCCCTCACTTTCATTACATCAATGCGGATTACCTCAAGAAATAGCAATAGAACTTTTCCAGATATTTGTAATTCAGGGTCTAATCAGACAACATCTTGCTTCCAACATAGGTATTGCGAAAAGTCAAATTAGAGAAAAAGAACCGATTGTATGGAAAATACTGCAACAAGTTATGCGGGGGCATCCTGTATTACTGAATAGAGCACCTACCTTGCATAGATTAGGAATACAAGCATTCCAACCTATTTTAGTGGAGGGACGCGCCATTTCTTTACACCCCTTAGTTTGTAAAGGTTTTAATGCAGACTTTGATGGGGATCAAATGGGCATTCATCTACCTTTATCCTTGGAAGCTCAAGCTGAGGCCCGTTTACTTATGTTTTCTCATATGAATCTCTTGTCTCCCACTATTGGAGACCCCATTTGCGTACCAACTCAAGATATGCTTATTGGACTCTATGTATTAACGATTGGGAACCGTCGAGGTATTCGTACAAATAGGTATAATACATGGAATTGCAGAAACTATCAAAATCAAATAGTTGACAATAAGAACTATAAGTATACGAAAGAAAAAGAACCCTATTTTTCTAGTTCTTATGATGCACTCGGGGCTTATCGTCAAAAACGAGTCAATTTCGATAGTCCTTTGTGGCTCCGATGGCGATTAGATCAACGTGTCATTGGCTCAAAAGAAGCTCCCATTGAAGTTCAATACGAATCCTTAGGGACCTATCATGAGATTTATGGGAGCTATCTAATACTACGAAGCAGAAAAAAAGAAATCCGTTGTATATATATTCGAACTACTGTTGGTCATATTTCTTTTTATCGAGAAATAGAAGAAGCTATACAGGGGTTTAGTCGAGCCGCTAGCTAAACTAAATAATTACGTGATATCCCTGAAAGTTTTGGTCTCTTCGATTTGATAGGTATCATAATTCTGGAAATTTATACGTGAATCAAGATTGAGGAAAGGAAGTTTTCGAATCACGGACTCAGACCCATTGTCGAATCCTACTCAGCAGAATACGGAGGTAGTACTTATGGCAGAACGGGACAATCTGGTCTTTCACAATAAAGCGATAGATGGGGCTGCCATGAAACGACTTATTAGCAGATTAATAAATCACTTTGGAATGGCATATACATCACACATCTTGGATCAAGTGAAAACTCTGGGTTTCCAACAAGCCACGGCTACATCGATTTCATTAGGAATTGATGATCTTTTAGCAATACCTTCGAAGCGATGGTTAGTCCAAGATGCCGAACAAGAAAGTTGGATTTTGGAGAAACATCATCATTATGGGAATGTACATGCAGTAGAAAAATTACGTCAATCCGTTGAGATATGGTATGCTACGAGCGAATATTTGAGACAAGAAATGAATCCTAATTTTCGAATGATCAATCCTTCTAATCCAGTTCATTTAATGTCCTTTTCAGGAGCTAGAGGAAATGCATCTCAGGTACACCAATTAGTAGGTATGAGAGGATTAATGTCGGACCCACAAGGACAAATGATTGATTTATCCATTCAAAGCAACTTACGCGAGGGGCTTTCTTTAACAGAATATCTAATTTCCTGTTACGGAGCCCGTAAAGGGGTTGTAGATACTGCTATACGAACATCAGATGCCGGATACCTCACGCGTAGACTTGTTGAAGTAGTTCAACACATTATTGTACGTAGAAGGGATTGTGGTACTATCCGAGGTATTTCCGTGAGTCCTCAAAAGGGGATGACCGAAAGAATTTTTATACAAACACTAATGGGTCGCGTATTAGCAGACGATATATATATGGGCCCACGATGCATTGCCGCTCGGAATCAAGATATTGCGAATGGACTTGTCAATCAATTCCTAACTTTTCAAGTACAACCGATATATATTCGAACTCCTTTTACTTGCAGAAGTACATCTTGGATCTGTCAATTATGTTATGGCCGGAGTTCCACCCACGGCAACCTGATCGAATTAGGGGAAGCCGTAGGTATTATTGCGGGTCAATCCATTGGAGAACCGGGTACTCAACTAACATTAAGAACTTTTCATACTGGTGGAGTATTTACGGGTGGTACTGCTGAACATGTACGAGCTCCCTATAATGGAAAAATCAAATTCAATGAGGATTTGGTTCACCCCACCCGTACTCGTCACGGGCATCCTGCTTTTCTATGTTCTATAGATCCGTATGTAACTATTGAAAGTCAGGATATTGTACATAATGTGAATATTCCACCAAAAAGTTTGATTTTAGTTCAAAACAATGAATATGTAGAATCAGAACAGGTGATTGCTGAGATTCGTGCTGGAGAATCCACTTTGCATTTTAAAGAAAGGGTCCAAAAATATATTTATTCTGAATCAGAAGGAGAAATCCACTGGAGTACCAATGTCTACCATGCGTCTGAATATATATATGGTAATGTTCATCTATTACCAAAAACAAGTCATTTATGGATATTAGCAGTGGGTACGTGCAGATCCAGTAGAGTGTCTTTTTCGTTCTACAAGGACCAAGATCAAATCAATGCTCATTTTTTTTCTATCGAAGAAAAATCCATCGCTGACCCTTCAATGACTAAGGGTCGGATCAGACATAAATTATCTAGTTTAGATCCGTCTTCTGAAGGGGTTCTTGATTGCTCAAGATCTGATCAAATCATATCCAAGGGTCAATGGAATTTCCTATATCCTTCGATTTTCAAAGAACATTCCGATTTATTGGGGAAGAGTCGAAGAAATAGATTCATAATTCCATTACAATATTATGATAAAGAGCGGGAGAAAGAATTACTACCTTGTTTTGGTATTTCGATTGAAATACCCAGAAATGGTATTTTACGTAGAAATAGTATTCTTGCTTATTACGACGATCCCCAATACAGAAAAAGCAGTTCGGGAATCATTAAATATGGTACCGTAGAGGTGGATTCAATCGTCAAAAAGGAGGATTTGATTGAGTATCCAGGAACAAAAGACTTTAATCCGAAATATCAAATGAAAGTAGATCAATTTTTTTTCATTCCCGAAGAAGTACATATCTTACCCAGATCCTCACTCATAATGGTCCGAAACAATAGTATTATTGGAGTAGATACACAAATCACTTTAAATATAAGAAGTCGAGTAAGCGGATTGGTACAAGTGGAGAGAAAAAAAAAAAGTATTCAACTTAAAATTTTTTCCGGCAATATCCAGTTTCCTGGCAAGACAAATAAGATATCCAAGCACAGCGGTATTTTCATACCTCCAGGAACGGGAAAAAAAGATTCTAAGGAATCCAAAAAATGGAAAAATGGGATTTATGTCCAACGGATTACCAAGAAAAAATATTTTGTTTTGGTTCGGCCCGTAGTCACATATAAAATAGCTGATGGGATCAATTTCGCAACATTTTTCCCACAAGATCCCTTGCGGGAAAGGGATAATGTCCAACTTCGAGTTGGCAATTATATCCTTTATGGAAATGGCAAGCGAATTTATTACACAAGTATTCAATTAGTTCGGACTTGCTTAGTATTGAATTGGCACCAAGAGAAAAATAGTTCTATAGAAGAGGTTCATGCTTCCCTTGTTGAAATAAGGACAAAGGATCTGGTTCGCGATTTCATACGAATAGAGTTTGTCCAACCCCCTATTTCGTATATCCTAAAAAGGAAAGATAGGGCGGGTTCGGGATTTATTTCTCATAATGGATTTCATTGTACCAATATCAATCCTTTTTATTCCAAAAGGATTCAGTCACTTATCCAACATAGGGAAACTCCGGATATTGGTACGTTGTTGAGTCGAAATAAGGAATGCCAATCTTTGAGAATTTTGTCATCATCCCACTGCTTTCGAATCGGCCCATTCCATGGTTCAAAATATAACAATGTGACAAAAGAACCAATTAAAAAAGGTCTCACAATTCCAATTCGAAATTCCTTGGGCCCCCTGGGTATTACTGTACCCAAAATCACGAATTTTTATTCATTTTACCATTTAATAACTCATAACCAAATATTGTTAAAGAAATATTTACTACTTCACAATTTTAAACAAACTTTCCAAATATGGTTAATGGACGAAACTAGGAGGATTTATAACCCCGATCCGCACAGTAATATCATTTTAAATCCATTGGATTTGAATTGGAACTTTTTACATCATGATTATTGTGAGGAATCATCCACAATAGTTATTCTTGGACAGTTTATTTGTGAAAATGTATGTTTATTCAAATACGGACCACACAGAAAATCGGGTCAAGTTCTAATTGTGCATGCGGACTCTTTAGTAATAAGATCTGCTAAACCTTATTTGGTCACTCCAGGAACAACGGTTCATGGTCATTATGGGGAAATCTTTTACAAAGGAGATACATTAGTTACATTTATATATGAAAAAGCGAGATCTGGTGACATAACGCAAGGTCTTCCAAAAGTGGAACAAGTCTTAGAAGTACGTTCAATATCAATGAATCTTCAAAAGAGGGTGAAAGCTTGGAATCAGCGTATACCAAGAATTCTTGGAATGCCTTGGGGATTCTTGATTAGTGCTGAGCTAACCATAGCCCAAAGTCGTATCTCTTTGGTTAATAAGATCCAAGAGGTTTATCGATCTCAGGGAGTACAGATCCATAATCGACATATAGAGATTATTGTACGTCAAGTGACATCAAAAGTGTTGGTTTCAGAAAATGGAATGTCTAATGTTTTTTCACCGGGAGAACTAATCGGGTTGTTGCGAGCGGAACGGGCAGGGCGTGCTCTGGATGAAAGAATCTGTTATCGGGCAATCTTATTAGGAATAACTAGGACATCCTTGAATACTCAAAGTTTCATATCCGAAGCTAGTTTTCAAGAAACTGCTCGAGTTTTAGCAAAAGCTGCTCTACGAGGTCGTATTGATTGGTTGAAAGGTCTGAAAGAAAATGTTGTTCTGGGGGGAATTATACCTGCTGGTACCGGATTCAAAAAATCAGTACACCGCCCAAGGAACATTCGTTTGGAGATTAAAAAGAAGAATTTATTCAATGGAAAGATGAGAGATATTTTCTTGCATCATAGAATAAATAGATTTTTTGCATTATAGAGAAGAAGTTTGTTCTCGCAATACTTAAGATCGTAGTATTGTATTTCGAAAATCATTTATAGAATTTTATATAGAATTTTAGAATGTTTCCATACACATATATAAATACAAAGAGTGTTTATGTAATATAAATTTATTATTTTACCTTATTTTCTACCTAAAGAAAAAAGTAAATAAAATGGAGAATCCATACCTGTATAGTATAAAAAATATACTATAAAAAATATACTATGAAAAAAGCATACTATGAAAAAGAAAAAAAATAAATTTGTCTTGCCTTTGACTTTGACAGAAGAAACTAAAGCCTTACTTAAAAGGGAGTTCCTTATGTGTTATGCGGCGTGCGTCATTTTGGACTTAATTTCAGTTCTTGCTATTTGTTATACAGCCTTTGTGATTTGGCAGAATTGGAAGTCTTTTTTAAAAGATAATAAGGATAAGGAAGGTTATAAAGATTGGAATTGGATAACGAAGATAATAAAGTTTGTAATTGGATAAGGAAGATAATAAAGATTGGAATTGATTCCTTAGATTGAATGGGTCCAGTATTTTTCTAATGGGTCCGCTAATTATCAATTAGCGGACTCTAACGAATTAATGAAATTCTAAGAAATTCAAAAGAAGAATTAATGCTTTGGATCGTATTTTAGATAATTATATATTGTATATTAGGGGTCAATCCTCGGTAGAAGGTTCCGTCGGAACATTTATTTATTTCAGACTACCTCCTCTCTTTGTTTTTTCTTAAAAAAAGCAAACTAACCAAGAGGAAGTGTGAGGGAAAATGACAAGAAGATATTGGAACATCGATTTAAAAGAGATGATAAAAGCAGGAGTCCATTTTGGTCACGGTATTAAAAAATGGAATCCTAAGATGGCACCTTATATTTCGTTAAAGCGTAACGGTATTCATATTACAAATCTCACTAGAACTGCTCGCTTTTTATCAGAAGCTTGTGATTTAGTTTTTTTTGCAGCAAGTAGAGGGAAGCATTTTTTAATTGTTGGTACCAACAATAACGCAGCTGACTTAGTAGCATCAACTGCAAGAGAGGCTCGGTGTCATTATGTTAATAAAAAATGGCTGGGTGGTACGTTAACGAATTGGTCCACTACAGAAATGAGACTTCAGAAGTTGAGGGACTTAAGAGCAGAACAAAAGATGGGTAAATTCAACCGTCTTCGAAAAAGAGATGCAGCAATATTGAAGAGAGAATTATCTACGTTGCAAACATATCTAGGCGGAATCAAATATATGACGGAGTTACCTGATATTGTAATCATCATTGATCAGCAAGAAGAATATACAGCTCTTCGAGAATGTATTATTTTGGGAATTCCGACGATTTGTTTAATTGATACAAATTGCGACCCCGATCTTGCGGATATTTCGATTCCCGCCAATGATGACGGGATAGCTTCAATCCGATTGATTCTTAACAAATTAGTATTCGCAATTTGTCAGGGTCGTTCTAGGTATATAAGAAATCGTTGATTGAGAACTTCATAGATTTGGTTATTATTCCAATAAAGGAATAAAGAGTACTGGGTATATTATGTCATTATTCGGTATCCTATAAATATACCATATATTATGAAAATAAAAATAGGCAAGTTGAGAAATAGATGAGATGGTTGAATCAAAATAATTCTTTTTTTTGAAGTTCGATTTATGTCAGAGGACAATATGAATGTTATACCGTGTTCCATTAACACACTCAAAGGATTATACGATATATCGGGTGTAGAAGTAGGCCAACATTTCTATTGGCAAATAGGGGGTTTACAAGTACATGCTCAAGTACTTATCACTTCGTGGGTCGTAATTGCTATCTTATTAGGTTCGGTCACCATAGCTGTTCGGAATCCACAAACCATTCCGACCGGCGGTCAAAATTTCTTCGAATATATCCTTGAATTCATTCGAGACTTAAGCAAAACCCAGATTGGCGAAGAATATAGTCCTTGGGTTCCCTTTATTGGAACCATGTTCTTATTTATTTTTGTTTCTAACTGGTCAGGTGCCCTTTTACCTTGGAAACTCATAGAATTACCCCACGGGGAGTTAGCTGCGCCAACGAATGATATAAATACTACTGTTGCTTTAGCATTACTCACGTCAGTGGCATATTTCTATGCGGGTCTTAGCAAAAGAGGATTGAGTTATTTCGGGAAATATATTCAACCAACTCCAATCCTATTACCAATTAACATTTTAGAAGATTTCACAAAACCTTTATCACTTAGTTTTCGACTTTTTGGAAATATATTAGCTGATGAATTAGTAGTTGTTGTTCTTCTTTCTTTAGTACCTTTGGTAGTTCCTATACCAGTCATGTTTCTTGGATTATTTACAAGCGGTATTCAAGCTCTTATTTTTGCAACTTTAGCTGCGGCTTATATAGGTGAATCCATGGAGGGTCATCATTGACTAGGTTTTGAAATGATTTTCAATTTTGTTAAGCTTATCCCAAGTCATGCGTAATTCAATATAATCATAATAGATCCAAATCAAATATAGATGTATATAGAATTATATAATCTAGAGCCCTAGCAGGAAAGATCTACGATATTATGAAATTGTAAAACCAAAATCTAAGGTATAAAAGATCCTTTTCCTAAAATTTTGGTTCATTTATTGTTACCCGTCCGATTGATATTTTATTTCTATTTGTTATTTGCTCGGTCAATTTCCGTATTACAATTTCTAATTTGAATAAGTTTGAATAAAGATTGTTATCTTATTTGTTTTCGGCATACTACTAAAAAAAAAAGAATCAATTAGATAGGTTAAACTGGACATATTAATATCTTATTTATATATAGATAATTCCAGCCCCTGCCTATGTTTGGAAGAAGAATTCGAAAATTTTCGATTCAATGTAATGAATGGTTTACGGTATAGAAGAAACAAATGTATATGTGATATTAGATATTCACTAGTTATATACTATAGCTATATTATCTCCTAGCTCATCGCATTTAGATTCAGAAGTCCTTTTCTTTTATTTCGTCCGTGATTATGCATTTCTTGAATAAAGAATAAATGGATCCATTCAAGGACATAGAATAGTATAGTAAAGAAGGAAGAATTGAATGAAAAAGGGCTTTGATTTGAAAAAAAAAAATGCAATAACTAGAAACTAGAACGGTACTTATATGGCTTTTATGGCTTTATAAAAAAATGGCATGGATAGTAACTAAAAATGAGATATGAAAATGGGTCTGATGATTCCGTAAGATTTTTTTTGGGGAGGGTTAGTTACTTTGACCAGAAATAATCTATTTTAGTGATAAAAAAAAATAAGTAATAATTTATTGGTTGATTGTATCATTAACCATTTCTTTTTTTTTGTGTGAGGAACTTAGTTTACTATGAATCCACTGATTTCTGCCGCTTCCGTTATTGCTGCTGGATTAGCTGTAGGGCTTGCTTCTATTGGACCTGGAGTTGGTCAAGGTACTGCTGCAGGCCAAGCTGTAGAGGGTATTGCGAGACAGCCAGAAGCGGAAGGTAAAATACGAGGTACTTTATTACTAAGTCTGGCTTTTATGGAAGCTTTAACAATTTACGGATTGGTCGTGGCATTAGCACTTTTATTTGCGAATCCTTTTGTTTAATACTCGAAATAAAATAAGAAAAAAAGTACGTAGCATACCTTTTTTTCTTATTTTATTAACTTAGACTTGTCCTTTGATTCTTCGAATTATATCAATACTTTACTCTCACAATTACTTATTCGTTGAATTATTCGTTGAAACAATACCCTCGGGAAGGACTGATTTTAGGATGAGGAATTAGCGGATCCGCTCGCTTTCTTCCTTCCCGCTCTTAGTACAATACAATAAAAAAAATTCTTGAAATACAAATAAGGTATTTGACAATTGGCGTAAGACCTGTGACCTAACCTAATAAGATACTTATACTAATAATATTATATTGATTGGTCGAAAATGAAAAATAATAAAATAAATAAGAAGTTAACCAAAAAAAAGAGGTTAAAGTGATACAAAAAGAACTCTATTTTTTCTTAGTCCTATCTATAAGAGGAGAATATATGAAAAATGTAACCGATTCTTTCGTTTCCTTGGGCCATTGGCCATCCGCCGGGAGTTTTGGGGTTAATACCGATATTTTAGCAACAAATCCAATAAATCTAAGCGTAGTGCTTGGTGTGTTAATTTATTTTGGAAAGGGAGTGTGTGCGAGTTGTATATTTCAAGAATAAGTTGGATCCAACCAACTGCACTTTCTTTTTTCATTTTTTATGTTCTATGTTATTTAGAAATGGTATAATTTCGAAAATAGAAATAGTATATATAAATAGCAAAGAAAGGTGTAGATCCCGACGAATTACTTATGAATAAATTAATAAATCATATGTAAGAACCATAGCATTTCGTGATTTATTGGGAAATGGACTTTGATTCTCTATCAACCAATAATTTGGGACCATAAACATGGTTAAAGCTAAACTGTTTGAAGTCCAGGCACAACAGAGTACTCTTTCTACCACTATGTTAGTACAAAAAAAAAAGGTTTCCAATTTCAATAAAAAAAAAATAGTTGGTA